TTTTGTGGCTGAGTAGAGACGTTTCTTTCCTCCCCACATGGATAGAAGTAGATAAACTGGAATTAATTCTAATTCCCACATGATGAAAAAAAGTAAAAGGTCCCGAGAAGAAAATGATCCTATTTGACCACTGTACATTGCTAACATCAAGAAATGGAATAATCGAGAATCCCGAGTAACAGGCCAGGCCGCTAAAGTAGCTAAAGTAGTGATAAATCCTGTTAATAAAACGGGTCCTATAGACAGCCCATCTATTCCTAATTTCCAACGGAAATCAAAAAAATCGATCCATTTATAGTCCTCTACTAGTTGGATTAATGGATCGTCCAATTGGAAATGATAACAGAATGTATAGGTTGTTAGAAGAAGTTCTAACATGCATATACATATAGTATACCACTTAATTACCCTATTTCCTTTATGGGGAAGAAAGAAAATTAAGGAACCTGCAAATATTGGTAAAACTACAATTATTGTTAACCAAGGAAATTTGTTCGTGGTAAAGACAAGATACACTTGGACCAGAAAAACCTGTGCTCAAAAATAGATTATTTTTGAGCACAGGTTTTTGCGGTAAAAAAAAATGGACTCAAGTAGGGGTTTCTGTAACGTATTAATAAGCTATACCCATGCTGCGGGTTGTTTCATGCCATAAATAAACTCGAACACTCAAGAAATCTGTTGGGCAGGCGGATTCACATCTCTTACAACCGACACAATCCTCTGTTCTTGGAGCAGAAGCTATTTGTTTAGCTTTACATCCGTCCCAAGGGATCATTTCTAAAACATCCGTAGGACAGGCTCGGACACATTGAGTACACCCGATACATGTATCATAAATCTTTACTGAATGCGACATTGGGTCTATCTATTTTTGAACGTGATAAAGTTTCAATCTAGTAAATTGATAAATGAATTATATATTTAAATACTAGTACTAGATGAATCGATGAGTTCCCCGTTTTTTTCTCTATTTCTGGATTGACAGTGCCAAAATACTTTGATTTCTTATCTTTGGGATAACATGATCATATCTTACATGGCAGACATGCTAATTTAAATTAATTTACTAATTTAAATGAATTTATGAAAATGATAATGTGATAATTTATATTATAATATTACTTATTCAATAAATTTGATTGATTTATACGAGTTGATTTTCTGTTACGATAAATTGAGGAAACAATAGCGAGTCCAATAGCGGCTTCAGCAGCTGCAATAGCTATAACAAAAATAGAAAAAATGGATCCTTTTAGTTGACGACTATCAAAAAAATCAGAAAATGTTACAAAATTGAGATTAACCGCATTTAATATAAGTTCAAGACACATAAGAGCCCTAACCATATTTCGACTTGTAATCAATCCATATAGACCAACAGAAAATAAATAAGCACTCAAAAAAAGTACCTGTTCGAGCATCATTAACCAACTCCTTATAAATCTCGATTCATTTCAATATGAACAACAATTTAACCAATTGGATTGACTCGAATATAACGAGTAATGCAACAAAGTAATATATTGGGAATAGATTGAACTAAAAAATAATTTCTATTTTATATACAAAGTCAAATAGAAAAAAGGAAAGACATGTGATAGCTCATAACAAGGTTTTTCCAGTTATAAAGAGTTATTATTGACGAGCTATAGCAATTGCGCCGATTAACGCAACTAAAAGAATTATTGAAATAAATTCAAACGGAAGAAAAAAATCTGTTGATAAATGAATCCCAATTTGTTGACTATTACTTATCAGATCTTGCTCTACAATCTGGTTTGCTTTTGTAGTCCAAATAATCCCGTACCATGACGTATCTGGAATAGTAGTAATTAGTGAAACAAAAAGACTTGTACAGACCACGGAAGTTACTCCATCTCCCACGGTCCAAAGACGGAAATCTTTGGAATATTCTGAACCATTTATGAACATCACAGCAAAAATGATTAAAACATTTATGGCTCCTACGTAAATAAGGAGCTGCGCAGCAGCTACAAAATGGGAATTTGATAGAATATAGAATAACGATATACAAACAAAAACAAATCCCAATGAAAAGGCAGAATAAATGGGATTGGCAAGTAATACTACTCCCAGACCCCCTAATATAAGACCTAATCCCAGAAAGACTAAAAGAAAATCATGTATTAGTCCAGGTAAATCCATTATATATAAGAGATAAATAAATAAAAATCTTGCATAACTTTATTGACCCGGTCAGGAAAAAAGAAGTAACTCCACTTTTTTCTATTTTATACTAGTTCTTAATTATTCAATTTGAAAAATTCCATTTTCATGGATATAGATTGATGTAGATGTAGTTATTGGCCTAATCTCTCGAAGGAGTAATTTGAATCTCTATATTTTCAAATAATCAATTTTCAAATCATCAATCATCAATATAGACTATAGAAAAGAAATATATTTTTCATATTAATATAAATTAAAACACAATTCTCGCCGCCTAATCCTAATCAATATAATTATGAATATAATT